AATTTCTTCCTACTTTCCTACTCTATCTATATACATAAAATATAGAAATATAGGAATAAGAAGATTGAATGGGAAATATCCATAAATTCTTGCGGAGTCAAAGAAATGAAATAAAAAAAGGATCAACGGTTCCAATTTCATCTCTATCGAATTTTTATATCAGAATAGCAGATATAGTCATGATTCAACGGGTCAGGTCCACTTACTTTTTCTTTTTTTCTTTCCCGTGAATTTGATTGATACACTGGAAAATAGGACTATGTAGTTTATTCATTCAAGGGGTAACTTATCATTATTCATAAGAATTCAAATTGATTGAACAAGTGTTTAACTTGCTAATTCTATACGCCAATTCTAACTCAGTATAATAATAATGTAATGGAGTAATGTATTGTGTCCTTGGTGACTTTTTACTAGAAATATTCTTTTTTTTCTATTTGAAGGGAGAATAGAAATACTACGGCTGTAATTTTATGAAAAAACCAAAGCCCCTTATCGGATTTGAACCGATGACTTACGCCTTACCATGGCGTTACTCTACCACTGAGTTAAAGGGGCTTATTTCGTTGAATTCCTGAATGGATCACTATGTCGATAATAGATTTATATGTACATATTATATTACATACATATTACATATCATACACAGAATATATATATTATATACAGAATACAGAAGTACAGACAGCAGCAGTAGACTCTTGGTTGCTAGTGTCTTATTCTTGAATAATAGTCTTGAATAAGAAAATCTTGAATATAATAAAATAGATTTACCTAGCAAATCTGGGATAAAATCCAATGAATTGTTTCAAGACCAAAGCGCATTACTTTATTTTTATTGACTGAATCGAGAATAAAAAGAAAGTTCACTTGCATCTACACCGACCTAAATTTAATGATATTTAATCAAATCCTAGAATGAAGAGATTATACTTGTACTGTCCCCCGAACTCAAAAAATTTGATAATTTCTTAATCATGCTTATTAATCATGCTTACTAAATATAGCGTTTGTTAATGTCCTTGAGATAAGAATATCTCATCTTAGCATTGAATGAATCAATGAATGAAAGAATCAAAGCGAAGTAAATAGAACTTAACCCCCCGTTGTACCAAGGACTCCCTAAAAAAACCTTCCTTTGGTTTTTTTCTATTAGACGAAATGGTATATCTTTTTATATAGAATAGAGTGGAGAATATCGATTCTAATGAATGATTCAGGAATATGAATCACAAACCAAAAAATTCTCTACAATTAGGAAAGGTGAAAAATCCCTTGTATTTCTTGTATTTAATCATAACATTCCATTATTATTTAATCATAGCATTCCACTATATTGACAAAAAGAAAAATATTTATAGTATGATCATAGTATGATAGCGGTTATGCAAGTAGCCCCCATCGTCTAGTGGTTCAGGACATCTCTCTTTCAAGGAGGCAGCGGGGATTCGACTTCCCCTGGGGGTAGGGTATACTACGAAAGGAAGTTGATCATGGATTATTACCAATAAGCCTAAAAGTGATTCTTTGTGGGTCGATGCCCGAGCGGTTAATGGGGACGGACTGTAAATTCGTTGGCAATATGTCTACGCTGGTTCAAATCCAGCTCGGCCCAATAATTCGACAATCTACCATGAGAGGGTATAACCCCCCTCCTTACAAAACAAAATACTCGATACGGAGATAAAAAAAAGAAAAATTTCCGCTAGATCGCCTATTTATTTCCCGGGGATTGTAGTTCAATTGGTCAGAGCACCGCCCTGTCAAGGCGGAAGCTGCGGGTTCGAGCCCCGTCAGTCCCGTCAAGATCGACTAAATACATTAATCAATTCTTTCAAAACAATGAACGGGAAACGGGTTGGAGAATTTAATTCCCAAAACAAAAAACAAGGAGGGATACTTCTTTTTTTCTTCCCTTTTCGTACAAGAAAAGAATAAGTTGGTGGGTTAGTCCAATTAGTGCTAGCACTGCAGTAAGCATTTCAAGAAAGACGAGATATATTTTATCGACTGTTCCAGATCCATGGAATGCAATAGAGTCCTCTATTTTTTTGAAGGGGACAGACACAAAACAAATGGAATTCCCAATAAAAAGAGATGTCAAAAAATTCCGCGGATAGAATGCTTTTTTTATATTTAAATATAAAAATCTCTCTTTTTGGTTCCTTTTTTTAGAACCTCAATTACTAATTGAATCAAAAAATGGATTTCTTTCAAATTGCACACTGAGTTTTTGATATAGATTCCCAGTGTTAATAATCTACGGAAGTGGTTTTTTTCTTAGTTGAGGTTGGAACTGTATGAATAATGGAATTGGAAAGGTGATAATATGATACTTCATCAGATAATTATACACGGGAAATCTAAGGTAATACAAAAAAAAAAGAACAGAAATGAATGATAAATAAAGGACTTTTTTTTTGATCGGGAATCCAAGTTGGGGTTCGGTATGATTAAACGAACTTCCTATGTTATACTATTCCATTTTTGACGACGAATTCATTTCAGAGTTCAGCTATTGTTATTCAAAATATTGATCCGATTCAAAACCATCGAGAGGTAATTCATCCATTGAATTGAAAGGAGAAGGACTTGTCATCTCTATGGGATTAAAATGGGATTAAATCCCGGGTTATTGTGAAATTTGATTTTCGATTATGGAAGTAAATATTCTTGCATTTATTGCTACTGCACTATTCATTCTAGTTCCTACCGCCTTTTTACTTATCATTTATGTAAAAACAGTCAGTCAAAATAATTAATAAATTTGAATTAAACGGAGTAAACTTTTTTGAATTCAAGAATTCACGAAATAAACCGAAAAAAGTTTCGCATCTTAAACCTTAAATGAAATAAGACGACTACAATTCCCAGTATCCAGTATATAAATCGTATAGTAGAAAGAAATAGATGAATCTTTCTACCATACGATCTACATATTAGTATCATTCTGAGGATTAAACATATTATCTTCGTCTATGCATATGTGGATAGCAATTCCACACATGGAATTGCTATATCATCCCAGTCTATTTATTTGATATATATTTTTTTTTGTTTTGATCAATCTGAAAGAATCATTTTCTTCTTATGTCTTAGGGTTCTAATGGCTATATTTTTATATGATTTTAACTAGGAATCCAGGTATCTATCAAAAGAAAGGAATCTCATCAATGAAGTAAAAATGATAGGGGTGTATAGTAATAAAATCATTAGCAAACTTTCAATTGATTGAGTAGTTTCGCGGGCACTTCTCGGATTTTGAAAAGGAAGAGTAAGCCTCACCGATTTTTAACGGTACCGCCTCAACCGTGCTCTGAAATGTGATTCGATAAAGCATAAATCGAATTTCTATAAGATAATTAGATTTAGATAAAGATGCGTTAAATGTGCAATATGTGACTCACTTTACTCTTATCTATAGTATCTTGTTCGATAATCACCAAGTCTATACAATTTTTCATAGAAAATGCATATACACTTAACAAAATAAATTACAAAATAAATTCTTCTTTGAACAGTAATGGAACAATAAAGAGAGAAACAACTCAAGAAAAAAGAATAATAAAAAAAGAGGGGTCCGGTCGTCCTACGTAGCCGTCTCTAAGCCTGCTAAGAGTTCGTTGCTTGAAATTCGGAAGAATTTTGTTGGAAAAAAGTTCCTATTATAGAGATCCGTTTCAAAATACAAAGAAAGGAAGCAGTGAAGTATCTCTTTGAGAGAAAGAGTATGATTCAGAGAATACATTACTTCATTCGAATATAATGGAATTTAAAATAAAAATGAAGATCCTTGGATTCTCTTTAGAGTTCAAAACGCGTTGCAGAACGATCTAGAAAATAATTAATATAGCATGATTCCTCAATTCAATTAGTAATACCCTTATAGTCCACTTCTTCCCCACACTACAAGTGATAGGGAGAATGTAAAGACTACCATTAAACCAGCCCAAGCAAGACTTACTATATCCATGTGAATTATGCCCCCTTATCTCTATAACTATCAATGAATTATTCTATTGATACTCACTACTAATAGTATAGTCGAATCGATAGAACATAGTCAAAAAAGGGTATTCTGATCGAAAACTCTTGCTAAACCAATCAAATAAACCCACTCATTGTAGAAAGGGATTCCTATATCATTTCGAATCCTGAAAGAGAAAACATAAGCAAAACAAAATACGTAGTAACCTCTCGAAGGGATGTTACTAATGGAACATGTAGTAATACTAAGGTCTATTTTTTTCTTAATCCTCAGAAGGAAAAAGAACAATCACTATCTAAATGCCTACTTAACCTAATTTGTACCTTTTACCGATACTCCAATTTAAATTCAAATTAACTTTGAATTATTCATCCAATTGAATATTGATTGGATACCCGAGCATTCCTAGATTCTTGTGAGTTCGCCATATATCGTGTATGCGTCTAAAGGATCTTCTGTCCTTGCCACAAGTATTGGAATTGAATTCAATTTCCTACCGGGGTGTCCAATCAAATTCAAGGTCCAGTCATCAAACACTCGATTAGTAGTCCAAAGATTAGTGAGTAGTAGTAGAGGGGGGTCGGGAAGTCTCGCTAACCCCCTTAACCACACGAATAACTTATTGCATCTAGGATTTACAATCTTTTTGAAAAACCCCAGCCGGATACTTTGAATCAAACAAGTACCAACAGCCTGTTTTCTCCGTTTCTGCTGAAAAGGAATTCGGCGATTTCTTATCAGCCGAAGAGGGGATTTCAAGGCTTTTTTTGATTAGGCGGCACCCGGATTTGAACTGGGGAAAAAGGATTTGCAGTCCCCCGCCTTACCACTCGGCCATACCGCCAAAATGATATCAAAAGAGATGCATTTCTCACGTGCTACTAAACTGCTTTTCTTGTCCTTGGAACTTTATTTCCTTTTTTCTTAAGCCCCCCCTTTTCTTTTCCTCAAAAACTTCCCATCTTTTTTTATTGGATTGGAGCCAGCCACCCCTATCTAGTATCCTAGTATC